GCTAGCGTAGCTTAAACCAAAGCATAACACTGAAGATGTTAAGATGGGCCCTAAAAAGCCCCGCAGGCACAAAGGTTTGGTCCTGACTTTACTGTCAACTCTAGCTAAACTTACACATGCAAGTATCCGCGACCCCGTGAGAATGCCCATAGTTTTCTGCCCGAAAACAAGGAGCCGGTATCAGGCACACCCTATTTAAGCCCACGACGCCTTGCTTAGCCACACCCTCAAGGGAACTCAGCAGTGATAAACCTTAAGCTATAAGTGAAAACTTGACTTAGTAAAAAGCTAAGAGGGCCGGTAAAACTCGTGCCAGCCACCGCGGTTATACGAGAGGCCCAAGTTGACAGACACCGGCGTAAAGCGTGGTTAAGAATAAATTGAAACTAAAGCCGAACACCTCCAGAGCAGTTATACGTATCCGGAGACACGAAGCCCCATCACGAAAGTGGCTTTAATAACCCCTGACCCCACGAAAGCTATGGCACAAACTGGGATTAGATACCCCACTATGCTTAGCCGTAAACATTGATAGAATACTACACCCCCTATCCGCCCGGGTACTACGAGCATTAGCTTAAAACCCAAAGGACTTGGCGGTACTTTAGATCCCCCTAGAGGAGCCTGTTCTGTAACCGATAACCCCCGTTAAACCTCACCCTCCCTTGTTTTTCCCGCCTATATACCGCCGTCGTCAGCTTACCCTGTGAGGGACTTATAGTAAGCAAAATTGGCATTGCCCAGAACGTCAGGTCGAGGTGTAGTACATGAGAGGGGAAGAAATGGGCTACATTCGCTAGCATAGCGAATACGAATGATGTAATGAAAACGTACATACTGAAGGAGGATTTAGCAGTAAGTGGAAAATAGAGTGTTCCACTGAAGTTGGCTCTAAAGTGCGCCCACACCGCCCGTCACTCTCCCCAAGCTTATCAAACCTACTTAACTAAAACAATACAATCGCAAAGGGGAGGCAAGTCGTAACATGGTAAGTGTACCGGAAGGTGCACTTGGAAAAATCAGAGTATAGCTAAGATAGTATAGCATTTCCCTTACACTGAAAAATCATCCGTGCAAACCGGATTACCCTGACGCCAACTAGCTAGCCCACCCTAATAATAACAACAACCCAATATAAATAACCCCAAACACACGCTTATCCCCATCAAACAAACCATTTTACCCCCCAAGTATGGGCGACAGAAAAGGAACTTTTGGAGCGATAGAGAAAGTACCGCAAGGGAACGCTGAAAGAGAAATGAAATAACCCAGTGAAGCCTAGAAAAGCAGAGATTCTACCTCGTACCTTTTGCATCATGATTTAGCTAGTAATACCCAAGCAAAGAGCGCTTTAGTTTGGGCCCCCGAAACTACGTGAGCTACTCCAGGACAGCCTATTAATAGGGCAAACCCGTCTCTGTGGCAAAAGAGTGGGAAGAGCCTTGAGTAGAGGTGACAGACCTACCGAACCTAGTTATAGCTGGTTGCCTGAGAATTGGATAGGAGTTCAGCCTCCCGGCTTCTCTCTTCACAACGATTTTTACCCATACCGACACCTTAAAGAAACCGAGAGAGTTAATCAAAGGGGGTACAGCCCCTTTGATACAAGATACAACTTTCCCAGGAGGGTAAAGATCATAATTATTAAAGGTAATATGTCCTGGTGGGCCTAAAAGCAGCCATCCCTACAGAAAGCGTTAAAGCTCAAACATTAAACCTAGCCCATATATTTAGATAATCTTATCCTAGCCCCCTAACACTATCAGGCCATCTCATGCAAACATGAGAGTGCACATGCTAATATGAGTAATAAGAGAGCACCAGCCTCTCTCCTTGCACACGTGTAACTCGGAACGAACCAACACCGAAACTTAACGGCCCCAAACAAAGAGGGTAGTGAACAACAAGTAAGCAACCAGAAAACCATTCAAAAACAACCGTTAACCCCACACTGGTGTGCCCTTAAGGAAAGACTAAAAGAAAAAGAAGGAACTCGGCAAATCATCTAAGCCTCGCCTGTTTACCAAAAACATCGCCTCTTGCAAAATGTAAGAATAAGAGGTCCAGCCTGCCCTGTGACTATATGTTTAACGGCCGCGGTATTTTAACCGTGCGAAGGTAGCGCAATCACTTGTCTTTTAAATGGGGACCTGTATGAATGGCATAACGAGGGCTTAACTGTCTCCTTTTTCAAGTCAATGAAATTGATCTCCCCGTGCAGAAGCGGGGATGAGCCCATAAGACGAGAAGACCCTATGGAGCTTTAGACACCAAAGCATATCATGCCAAGCACCTCTGAATAAAGGGGCTTAAGCCAAATGAACCCATGCTCCTATGTCTTTGGTTGGGGCGACCGAGGGGAAATAAAAAACCCCCATGTGGAATGGGAGTACTGATCCTCCCACAACTAAGAGGTGCACCTCTAATGAGCAGAATTTCTGACCAATAATGATCCGGCAATGCCGATCAACGGACCGAGTTACCCTAGGGATAACAGCGCAATCCCCTTTTAGAGCCCATATCGACAAGGGGGTTTACGACCTCGATGTTGGATCAGGACATCCTAATGGTGCAGCCGCTATTAAGGGTTCGTTTGTTCAACGATTAAAGTCCTACGTGATCTGAGTTCAGACCGGAGTAATCCAGGTCAGTTTCTATCTATGATATGTTCTTTTCTAGTACGAAAGGACCGAAAAGAAGGGGCCAATACTTAAAGCACGCCTCACCCCTCCTAATGAAAACAACTAAAATAGGCAAAAGGGCATACCCCTCACGCCTAAGATAATGGCATGTTCGGATGGCAGAGCCCGGTCATTGCAAAAGACCTAAGCCCTTTTCACAGAGGTTCAAGTCCTCTTCCTAACTGAGATGTACACCAACCCCTTAAAAATCATTATGGATAATATCATAACTTATGTTCTCAACCCCTTAGCTATCATTGTCCCAGTCCTTCTCGCCGTAGCATTTCTAACCCTGGTTGAACGAAAACTTCTAGGATATATACAACTACGAAAAGGTCCAAACATTGTAGGACCCTACGGACTTCTTCAACCAATCGCAGACGCAGTAAAACTATTTACCAAAGAACCCATTCGACCCTCAACCTCCTCCCCCCTCCTGTTTATTTTAGCCCCTATGCTAGCATTAACCCTTGCCCTTGTTCTTTGAGCCCCCATACCACTCCCATACCCCCTAGCTAACTTAAACCTCGGTATCCTATTTATCCTCGCCTTATCTAGTCTAGCAGTCTACCCAATTCTCGGCTCAGGCTGAGCATCAAATTCAAAATATGCTTTAATTGGAGCCCTCCGGGCCGTGGCTCAAGTCATTTCATATGAAGTTAGCCTAGGTCTTATTCTTCTATGCGTCATCATCTTCTCAGGGGGCTTCGCCCTACAAACCTTTAACACTGCACAAGAAGCCATTTGATTAATTATTCCTGCCTGACCCCTGGCCGCAATATGGTACATTTCAACTCTTGCAGAAACAAACCGAGCCCCCTTCGATCTCACTGAAGGAGAATCAGAACTTGTATCAGGATTTAACGTCGAATATGCAGGAGGTCCATTTGCCCTCTTCTTTCTAGCGGAATACTCAAACATCCTCCTCATGAATACACTGTCTGCCACATTATTCTTAGGTGCCTCCCACATGCCATCCCTACCAGAACTCACCGCAATTAATTTAATACTTAAAGCAGCCCTTCTCTCAGCAGTATTCCTCTGAGTACGAGCCTCCTACCCACGATTCCGATATGATCAGCTTATACACCTCATTTGAAAAAACTTTCTTCCCCTTACACTTGCCCTCGTAATTTGACACCTCGCACTTCCCACCACATTTGCAGGCCTGCCTCCCCTGCCCTAATATAACGGACTCGTGCCTGAAACCCAAGGGCCACTTTGATAGAGTGAACTATGGGGGTTAAAGTCCCCCCGACTCCTTAGAAAGAAGGGATTCGAATCCTACCTAAAGAGATCAAAACTCTTTGTGCTTCCACTACACTACTTCCTAGTAAAATCAGCTAATTAAGCTTTTGGGCCCATACCCCAAATATGATGGTTAAAATCCTTCTTTTACTAATGAGCCCGTACATCTTAGTCACCCTCCTATTTGGTCTAGGCCTCGGAACAACAATTACATTTGCAAGTTCACACTGACTCCTCGCATGAATAGGACTTGAAATAAACACCCTCGCCATCATTCCATTAATAGCACAAAATCACCATCCCCGAGCAGTTGAAGCAACCACCAAATATTTTCTTACCCAAGCCACTGCAGCTGCTATATTATTATTTGCCAGCACCACCAACGCCTGACTTACAGGACAGTGAGACATCGGACAAATAACCCATCCCCTACCCACCACAATAATTACATTAGCCTTAGCCCTAAAAATTGGTCTAGCCCCACTTCACACCTGACTCCCCGAGGTACTTCAGGGCCTAGATTATATTACCGGGCTCTTCCTCACGACCTGACAAAAACTTGCCCCATTTGCCCTATTACTACAAATTCACCCCACAAACCCAACAATACTAATTGTACTTGGCCTGACATCAACACTTGTAGGCGGCTGAGGGGGACTAAACCAAACTCAATTACGAAAAATCCTAGCCTATTCATCCATCGCCCATCTCGGTTGAATGATACTAGTACTGCAATATTCACCCTCACTCACATTCTTAACCCTCATTACCTACTTTATCATAACCTTCTCAACCTTCCTCGTATTTAAACTAAACAAAGCAACAAGTATCAACTCACTCGCCACCTCCTGAACAAAAGCCCCTGCACTCACCGCCCTAACCCCTCTTGTTCTCCTATCCTTAGGAGGCCTCCCACCACTTACAGGCTTCATACCAAAATGACTTATCTTACAAGAACTATCCAAACAAGACCTCGCCCCAATAGCAACCCTGGCCGCACTCTCTGCCCTACTAAGCCTGTATTTCTACCTGCGATTGTCTTACGCAATAACCCTAACTATGTCCCCCAACAACCTGACTGGCACCACCCCCTGACGCCTTCCAACCATCCAACTCACTCTCCCCTTAGCCATGTCCCTCGTAGCCACCCTTACTCTCCTACCCCTCACCCCCGCTATGACAGCAGTACTGACCCTCTAAGGGACTTAGGATAGCACAATTCCAAGGACCTTCAAAGTCCTAAACGGGAGTGAAAATCTCCCAGCCCCTGTTAAGACTCGCGGGACACTACCCCACATCTTCTGCATGCAAAACAGATACTTTAATTAAGCTAGAGCCTTACTAGATAGGCAGGCCTCGATCCTACAAACTCTTAGTTAACAGCTAAGCGCCCAAACCAGCGAGCATCCATCTACCTTTCCCCGCCTTTTCTACAAAAGGAGGCGGGGAAAGCCCCGGCAGGCGACTAGCCTACTACTCAAGATTTGCAATCTTATATGTCAAACACCTCGGAGCTTGGTAAGAAGAGGGCTCAAACCTCTGTATATGGGGCTACAATCCACCGCTTACTCAGCCATCTTACCTGTGGCAATCACACGTTGATTTTTCTCGACCAATCATAAAGACATCGGCACCCTGTATCTAGTATTTGGTGCATGAGCTGGAATAGTGGGTACAGCCTTAAGCCTACTCATCCGAGCTGAACTAAACCAACCAGGCGCCCTACTGGGAGACGACCAAATGTATAATGTAATCGTTACTGCCCACGCCTTCGTAATAATTTTCTTTATAGTAATACCAATCATAATCGGAGGGTTCGGAAACTGACTTGTCCCACTAATAATTGGAGCCCCCGACATGGCCTTCCCTCGAATGAATAACATAAGCTTTTGACTTCTCCCACCCTCTTTCCTACTCCTACTATCCTCTTCTGGCGTTGAAGCCGGTGCTGGAACAGGTTGAACAGTCTACCCTCCCCTGGCCGGCAATTTAGCACACGCGGGGGCTTCCGTTGACTTAACTATTTTCTCCCTACATCTAGCAGGTGTCTCCTCAATTCTTGGGGCCATTAATTTTATTACAACAATTATTAACATAAAACCTGCAGCTATTTCCCAATACCAAACACCCCTGTTTGTGTGATCTGTTCTCATTACAGCCGTCCTTCTTCTCTTATCCCTTCCCGTTCTTGCTGCTGGCATCACGATGCTTCTTACAGATCGAAACCTAAATACAACCTTCTTCGACCCCGCAGGAGGGGGAGACCCCATCCTTTATCAACACTTATTCTGATTCTTCGGCCACCCTGAAGTATACATTCTCATCCTTCCCGGCTTTGGTATGATTTCCCACATTGTCGCCTATTATGCCGGCAAAAAAGAACCTTTTGGTTACATAGGAATAGTATGAGCTATGATGGCAATCGGACTCCTGGGCTTCATCGTATGAGCCCACCACATGTTCACAGTTGGCATGGACGTCGATACACGAGCCTACTTTACATCTGCCACAATAATCATCGCAATTCCCACTGGTGTAAAAGTCTTTAGCTGGCTCGCAACACTGCACGGCGGATCTCTAAAATGAGAAACCCCTCTCCTATGAGCCATCGGCTTTATTTTCCTATTTACAGTCGGAGGTTTAACAGGAATTGTTTTAGCTAATTCATCCCTAGACATTGTCCTGCATGATACATACTACGTAGTAGCCCATTTCCACTATGTCCTATCTATGGGAGCTGTCTTTGCCATCGTTGCCGGCTTCGTACACTGATTCCCCCTGTTCTCAGGATACACCCTGCACAGCACATGAACTAAAATCCACTTCGGCGTAATGTTCGTAGGTGTAAACCTCACATTCTTCCCCCAGCATTTCCTTGGGCTAGCAGGTATGCCACGACGATACTCAGACTACCCAGACGCCTATACCCTTTGAAATACAGTCTCCTCCATTGGTTCCCTAATTTCCCTAGTGGCAGTAATTATGTTCCTATTCATTATCTGAGAAGCATTCGCCTCTAAACGTGAAGTACTATCCGTAGAACTAACTACAACCAATGTAGAATGACTTCATGGCTGCCCTCCCCCTTACCACACATTCGAAGAGCCTGCATTTGTTTTAGTCCAATCAGACTAACGAGAAAGGGAGGAATTGAACCCCCGTAAATTGGTTTCAAGCCAACCACATTACCGCTCTGTCACTTTCTTCATAAGACACTAGTAAAATAAGTATTACACTGCCTTGTCGAGGCAGAATTGTGGGTTTAATTCCCGCGTGTCTTGTGTAAATAATGGCACATCCCTCACAGCTAGGATTTCAAGATGCAGCTTCACCTGTTATAGAAGAACTTCTTCACTTTCACGATCACGCCCTAATAATCGTATTCCTAATTAGCACACTAGTACTTTACATTATTGTCGCCATAGTTTCAACTAAACTCACTAACAAATATATTCTGGACTCCCAAGAAATTGAAATCATCTGAACAATTCTCCCCGCTATTATTCTTATTCTTATCGCTCTTCCCTCCCTCCGAATCCTCTACCTTATAGACGAAATCAACGATCCTCACCTCACAATTAAAGCCATAGGACATCAGTGATACTGAAGCTACGAGTACACAGATTACGAAGACCTTGGCTTTGACTCTTACATACTTCCCACAGAAGACATAACTAGCGGACAGTTCCGCCTACTTGAAACAGACCACCGAATGGTCGTCCCTGTTGAATCCCCTATTCGAGTGCTAATTTCCGCCGAAGACGTTCTTCACTCGTGAGCCGTTCCCGCTCTTGGCGTAAAAATAGACGCAGTCCCTGGCCGATTAAACCAGGTAGCCTTTATCTCATCCCGACCAGGAGTCTTCTATGGTCAATGCTCTGAAATCTGCGGAGCCAATCATACATTTATACCCATTGTTGTAGAAGCAGTCCCACTAGAGCACTTTGAAAACTGATCATCTCTAATACTTGAAGACGCCTCGCTAAGAAGCTAAACAGGGCACAGCATTAGCCTTTTAAGCTAAAGATTGGTGACTCCCAACCACCCCTAGCGATCATGCCACAGCTCGACCCCAACCCGTGACTTTTTGTCTTCTCTTGCACATGAGTTGTTCTACTAACTATCGTAGTACCAAAATTACTAGCCCATCAATTCCCAAATGATCTATCATCCCAAACTATTAGCAAACCTAAAGGACAATCCTGAGACTGACCATGGCACTAAACTTCTTCGACCAATTTATAAGCCCCGTTTTCCTGGGTATTCCTTTAATTACCCTTGCTCTAACTCTTCCCTGACTTCTCTTCCCCTCGCCCACAACCCGGTGATTAAATAACCGACTGCTCACCCTTCAAAACTGATTTATTGGCCGCCTCACCCGAGAACTTTTCTTACCTGTTAACCTCCCCGGCCACAAATGAGCCCTTATATTAGCCTCTCTAATACTCTTCCTAATTTCCTTAAATATACTAGGCCTCCTTCCATACACATTCACCCCTACCACCCAACTATCCCTAAACATAGGCCTTGCATTCCCCCTTTGATTAGCAACCGTTATTATCGGAATACGAAATCAACCAACTGAAGCCCTAGGACATCTTCTCCCAGAAGGAACCCCTACATTACTAATCCCGATCCTAATTGTCATCGAAACAATTAGTCTATTCATTCGCCCACTAGCCCTAGGAGTACGACTAACGGCCAACTTAACAGCCGGCCACCTCTTAATTCAACTAATCGCGACAGCCGCAGCCGTTCTCTTACCTCTAATGCCAACCGTAGCCATTCTCACAGCAACCCTGCTCTTCCTCCTTACTCTTTTAGAAGTTGCTGTAGCAATAATCCAAGCCTACGTATTTGTCCTACTCCTCTCTCTGTACCTTCAAGAAAACGTCTAATGGCCCACCAAGCACACGCATACCACATAGTTGACCCTAGCCCTTGACCTTTAACAGGCGCAGTTGCTGCCCTATTAATAACATCAGGTCTCGCTATCTGATTCCACTTTAACTCCACAACTCTAATAACTGTCGGATTAATCCTACTCCTCCTCACAATATATCAATGATGACGAGATATTATCCGAGAAGGGACATATCAGGGACATCATACACCTCCTGTTCAAAAAGGTCTCCGATACGGTATAATCCTCTTCATTACCTCCGAAGTTTTCTTCTTTCTAGGATTCTTCTGAGCCTTCTACCACGCTAGCCTCGCTCCCACCCCCGAATTAGGAGGCTGCTGACCACCCACAGGCATTACAACTTTAGACCCCTTTGAAGTACCTCTCCTAAACACGGCCGTCCTTCTTGCCTCAGGAGTTACAGTTACCTGAGCTCACCACAGCATTATAGAAGGCAACCGAAAAGAAACAGTTCAATCTTTAGCACTTACAATTCTCCTAGGCTTTTATTTTACCTTCCTTCAAGCAATAGAATATTACGAAGCCCCTTTTACAATTGCAGACGGAGTATACGGCTCCACCTTTTTCGTAGCCACTGGTTTCCATGGTCTCCACGTTATTATTGGCTCCACATTCCTAGCTGTCTGCCTACTCCGCCAAATCCGCTACCACTTCACATCTGACCATCATTTTGGATTTGAGGCAGCCGCCTGATACTGACATTTCGTAGACGTTGTTTGATTATTCCTTTACGTCTCCATCTACTGATGAGGATCTTAATCTTTCTAGTATCAACTTAGTATAAGTGACTTCCAATCACCCGGTCTTGGTTAAAGCCCAAGGAAAGATAATGAGCCTAGTCACAACAATTATTACGATTGCCGCCGTACTCGCCATTGTCCTAGCTATCGTAGCCTTCTGGTTACCTCAAATAACCCCAGATCACGAGAAACTTTCCCCCTATGAATGCGGCTTTGACCCCATGGGTTCAGCCCGCCTGCCTTTCTCAATCCGCTTTTTTCTTGTAGCCATCCTCTTCCTTCTATTTGATCTAGAAATTGCTCTCCTTCTACCCCTTCCTTGAGGAATTCAACTGCCCTCACCTCTAACTACATTTATATGAACCACCACTATTCTAATTCTCCTAACACTGGGCCTAATCTATGAATGATTACAAGGAGGATTAGAATGAGCTGAGTGGGTGATTAGTCTAAATTAAAACACTTGATTTCGGCTCAAGAACTTGTGGTGAAACTCCATAATTACCCTATGACCCCCGTTCACTTTGCTTTCTCATCAACCTTTATACTAGGACTGGCAGGCCTAGCATTTCATCGGACCCACCTCCTCTCAGCACTCCTATGTTTGGAAGCCATAATACTCTCCCTTTTCATTGCACTATCAGTATGAACACTCCAGCTAGACTCAACTAACTTTTCCGCCTCCCCCATACTGCTACTAGCTTTCTCAGCCTGTGAAGCAGGCACAGGGCTCGCCCTACTAGTTGCAACTTCCCGCACCCACGGGAGCGACCGCCTACAAAGCCTTAACCTTTTACAATGCTAAAAATTCTCATCCCAACACTAATGCTTGTCCCTACAGCCTGATTCGCCTCTCCAAAATGACTCTGACCCACAGCCCTCGCCCACAGCCTCATTATTGCACTAGTCAGCCTCACCTGATTAGATAACCTGTCAGAAACAGGCTGAACCTCCTTAAACCTATACATAGCCACAGACCCCTTATCAACCCCCCTCCTCGTTCTAACCTGCTGACTACTACCACTAATAATTCTAGCCAGCCAAAACCACACAGCCCTTGAGCCCATCAACCGCCAACGAATGTACATCACCCTCTTGACATCCCTACAAATCTTCCTAATTATGGCCTTCGGTGCCACCGAAATTATCATATTCTACGTTATATTTGAAGCCACCCTCATTCCAACCTTAGTACTCATCACTCGCTGAGGCAACCAAACAGAACGCCTAAACGCAGGAACCTACTTTCTATTCTACACACTAGCAGGCTCTCTACCACTCCTCGTCGCCCTCCTCCTTTTACAAAACAGCACAGGGACATTATCCCTCCTAACCCTACAATACTCAGCCCCTCTCCAACTAGTATCTTACGCAGACAAATTCTGATGAGCGGGCTGCCTACTAGCATTCCTGGTTAAAATGCCCCTATATGGTGTACATCTCTGACTCCCTAAAGCACATGTAGAAGCCCCTATTGCTGGGTCAATAGTACTTGCCGCTGTACTCCTAAAACTAGGGGGCTATGGTATGATACGAATGATAATCATGCTAGAACCCCTCACTAAAGAACTCAGCTACCCCTTTATTATCTTCGCCCTCTGGGGTGTGATCATAACAGGATCTATTTGCCTCCGCCAAACAGATCTTAAGTCCCTAATCGCTTACTCATCAGTAAGCCACATAGGCCTCGTCGCAGGAGGAATCTTAATTCAAACACCATGAGGTTTCACAGGGGCCCTAATCCTCATAATCGCCCACGGACTGACGTCATCTGCCCTATTTTGCCTAGCAAACACCAACTACGAACGAACACACAGCCGAACGATGGTCTTAGCACGAGGCCTGCAAATAGTCCTCCCCTTAATGACAACATGATGATTTATTGCTAGCCTTGCTAACCTAGCCCTACCCCCTCTTCCTAATCTTATAGGAGAACTCATGATCATCACTTCACTTTTTAACTGATCCCCTTGAACCCTGGTACTAACAGGAGCTGGAACCCTTATCACCGCCGGGTACTCACTCTACATGTTCCTAATGACACAACGAGGCCCACTCCCCGCACATATCATTGCCCTAGACCCATCACACTCTCGAGAACACCTGCTCATGGCCCTTCACCTCCTCCCTCTGGCCCTTCTTATCCTCAAACCCGAGCTGATTTGAGGCTGAACCGCCTGTAGATATAGTTTAATGAAAACATTTGATTGTGGCTCCAAAGACAGGGGTTAAAGTCCCCTTATTTACCGAGAGAGGCTCGCTAGCAACGAAAACTGCTAATTTTCGCATCCTTGGTTGAACCCCAGGGCTCACTCGAAACGCTCCTAAAGGATAACAGCTCATCCGTTGGTCTTAGGAACCAAAAACTCTTGGTGCAAATCCAAGTAGCAGCTATGCACCCCACCTCCCTAATAATAACAACAAGTCTCATCATTATCTTCTCACTACTAATTTACCCTGTACTAACAACCCTCTCCCCCCAACCTTCCTCCCCCGACTGGGCCCTCACACAAGTTAAAACTGCGGTAAAACTAGCATTTTTTGTTAGCCTACTTCCCCTATTCCTCTTCATAAATGAAGGGGCAGAAACAATCGTAACCAACTGAAACTGAATAAACACCCTCACCTTCGACGTCAACATCAGCTTAAAATTTGACTTTTACTCTATTATCTTTACACCTGTTGCACTTTACGTCACATGATCCATCCTCGAGTTCGCATCTTGATATATGCACGCAGACCCTTTTATAAACCGATTCTTTAAATATCTCCTAATCTTCCTTATCGCAATAATTATTCTAGTTACAGCAAACAACATGTTCCAACTCTTCATTGGATGAGAAGGAGTAGGAATCATATCCTTCCTCCTCATTGGCTGATGATACGGGCGGGCAGACGCCAACACAGCTGCTCTCCAAGCAGTTGTTTATAACCGAGTCGGGGATATCGGACTTATTCTTGCCATAGCATGAATAGCAACCAACCTTAACTCATGAGAAATACAACAAATATTCGCAAACTCTAAAAACCTGGACCTGACTCTACCGCTCCTCGGACTAATCGTCGCCGCTACCGGTAAATCAGCTCAATTCGGCCTTCACCCATGACTCCCTTCCGCCATGGAAGGTCCCACGCCGGTCTCTGCCCTACTACATTCAAGTACTATAGTTGTCGCAGGAATTTTCCTCTTAGTGCGACTAAGCCCTCTTATAGAAAATAACCAAACAGCCTTGACCCTCTGCCTCTGCCTAGGAGCCCTCACAACCCTCTTTACCGCCACCTGCGCCCTCACCCAAAACGACATTAAAAAAATCGTTGCATTTTCAACATCAAGCCAACTAGGTTTGATAATGGTAACAATCGGGCTAAACCAACCCCACCTGGCCTTCCTACACATTTGCACCCACGCTTTCTTTAAAGCAATACTCTTCCTCTGCTCTGGATCCATTATCCACAGCCTAAACGATGAACAAGACATTCGTAAAATAGGAGGCATGCACCACCTTGCCCCTTTCACCTCCTCCTGCCTAACCATCGGTAGCCTAGCTCTCACCGGAACTCCTTTCCTAGCCGGATTTTTCTCGAAAGACGCCATTATCGAAGCACTAAACACATCACACCTTAACGCCTGAGCCCTAACACTCACCCTCCTCGCAACCTCCTTCACAGCCATCTACAGCCTACGGGTTGTCTTCTTCGTATCTATGGGTCACCCACGATTTAATACCCTTTCCCCCATTAACGAAAACAACCCCTCAGTAATTAACCCTATCAAACGACTAGCATGAGGCAGCATTATCGCCGGCCTCCTAATTACCTCTAATATTACCCCCTTAAAAACCCCAATTATATCCATACCCCCCTTACTAAAATTAGCTGCCCTTATCGTTACAATCCTTGGCCTAATTATTGCCCTAGAATTAGCATCGCTAACAAGCAAACAATTTAAACCCACCCCTACACTAACACCCCATCACTTCTCCAACATACTAGGCTTCTTCCCACCTATTATTCACCGCCTCACTCCAAAACTTAACCTAGTATTAGGCCAAGCTATTGCCGGCCAAATAGTTGACCAGTCCTGATTAGAAAAAATCGGCCCAAAAGCATTAATCTCATCTAATACCCCTCTGATTACAACAACAAGTAACGCCCAACAAGGTATGATTAAAACCTACCTTACCCTATTCCTCCTTACTATAACACTAGCAATTCTACTAATTTCTTACTAAACCGCCCGAACCGTTCCCCGGCTCATTCCACGCGTTAATTCCAACACCACAAATAAGGTAAGAAGCAATACCCACGCACTAATCACTAACATACCCCCTCCCGATGAGTACATTAATGCAACTCCTCCCATATCCCCACGAAATGTAGAAAACTCCCCCATATCATCCGCAGGCACCCAAGAAGCCTCATACCATCCACCTCAAAAAAGTGCACAACCTAACACAGCCCCTGCTAAATACACAACCATGTATAATACAACTGCCGGACTTCCTCAACTTTCAGGATACGGCTCAGCAGCTAAAGCTGCCGAATAGGCAAACACAACCAGCATTCCCCCCAAATAAATCAAAAATAATACTAGAGATAAAAAAGAGCCGCCGTGACCCACTAGGACACCACACCCTATACCCGAAACCACCACTAGCCCTAAAGCGGCAAAATAAGGAGAGGGGTTAGAAGCAACCGCAGCTAACCCTAGCACTAAACCAAACAATAACAGACACAACATATAAGTCATAATTCCTGCCAGGATTTTAACCAGGACTAACGGCTTGAAAAACCACCGTTGTTATTCAACTACAAGAACCCTAATGGCAAGCCTTCGAAAAACCCACCCACTACTAAAAATCGTCAATGACGCACTAGTTGACCTCCCCTCCCCCTCTAATATTTCTGCATGATGAAATTTTGGCTCACTGCTAGGACTTTGCTTAATCTCTCAAGTCCTTACAGGACTATTCCTTGCAATACACTACACCCCTGACGTAGCATCAGCCTTTGACTCCGTAGCCCATATCTGCCGAGATGTAAACTTCGGATGACTTATTCGAAACCTTCACGCAAATGGCGCATCTTTCTTCTTCATCTGCCTCTACCTTCACATTGGACGAGGACTTTACTACGGCTCCTACCTCTACATAGAGACATGAAACATTGGAGTAGTCCTATTCCTCCTAGTAATAATAACTGCCTTCGTAGGCTATGTCCTCCCCTGAGGACAAATGTCCTTTTGAGGTGCCACCGTCATTACCAACCTACTCTCCGCAGTACCTTACGTAGGCACCATGCTCGTTGAATGAATCTGAGGCGGCTTCTCAGTAGACAATGCCACCCTCACCCGCTTCTTCGCCTTCCACTTCTTATTCCCATTCGTCATCATCGCTATTACAGTTCTCCATCTCCTTTTTCTACACGAAACTGGATCTAACAACCCAATTGGCCTAAACTCAAATGCAGACAAAATCTCATTCCACCCATACTTCTCATACAAAGATCTTCTAGGCTTCGCAGTACTACTAATGGCCCTTGCCTCTCTAGCACTATTCTCACCCAACCTTCTAGGAGACCCCGACAACTTCACCCCCGCCAACCCAATAGTTACCCCTCCCCACATCAAGCCCGAATGATACTTCCTATTTGCATACGCCATCCTACGATCCATCCCGAACAAACTTGGGGGCGTCCTAGCCCTCTTAGCCTCCATCCTAATCCTTATAGTGGTACCATTCCTACACACGTCAAAACAACGAGGCCTAACATTCCGACCAATCTCCCAATTCTTATTCTGAACCCTTGTTGCAGACGTAATAATCCTTACATGAATCGGAGGTATACCAGCAGAACAACCCTTTATTATCATCGGCCAAGTAGCATCCGTACTTTATTTCTCCCTATTCCTCATCTTTTTCCCAGCCGCAGGATGAGTAGAAAACAAAGTCCTCGGGTGATCTTGCATCAGTAGCTCAGCGTCAGAGCGTCGGTCTTGTAAGCCGAATGTCGGAGGCTAAAATCCTCCCTTTTGCTCAAAGAGAGGAGATTCTAACTCCTACCCCTAGCTCCCAAAGCTAGAATTCTAAATTTAACTACTCTTTGTTAAAATACATATATGTATTAACACCATACATTTATATTAACCATATAATTAATAGCATTCAAGGACATATATGTATAATCCCCATAATTGATATTAAACATCATATATTATACTATATACCTAAGACTTACATAAACCATATTATTCTAGATATACAATATTATTAAATCAAGGAATAAACGATAGTTTAAGACCTAACACATCAAACTCATATAAAATGATATACCAGGACTCAACATCCTATTAAAAACCAATACCGATGTAGTAAGAGCCTACCATCCAGTCCATTTCTTAATGCATTCGACTATTGAAGGTGAGGGACAAGTATTAGTGGGGGTTTCACTTAGTGAATTATTCCTGGCATTTGGTTCCTATTTCAGGGCCATATATTGGTATCATTCCTCATTCTTTCCTTGACGCTTGCATAAGTTAATGGTGGAAACCATACGACTCGTTACCCAACATGCCGAGCGTTCTTTCCATCGGGCAAGGGGTTCTCTTTTTTTATTTCCTTTCACTTGACATTTCAGAGTGCACACGGTAATAACAAATAAGGGTGAACATTTCCTTGCCTTCACGGATTAAAATTTCATTACATAAAGATATCTATAGAAGAATTGCATAACTGATATCAAGAGCATAAATGATAAACTCACTCCTAAAAATATCTAAGATGCCCCCCGGTTTACGCGCGTTAAACCCCCCTACCCCCCTAAACTCGCGACATTGCTAACACTCCTGTAAACCCCCCGTAAACAGGAAAATCTCGAGTGGGGTATTTCATGGCCCAAAATGTATCTATTTACATTATTATAAATATTATGCAT